CTTTTGAGGCAATTATAGACCCTGGGGGGCAATTCTGATTGGTCAATAAAAATATATTTCAATGTGTTTTCTTTTTTAATTTTCTTTGGATTAGCCAATTTACCATGAAAAGTAAAAAGGGGTAAAGTAACTTTGTGTTGATTGTTTTCGAAATGTAAGTTTTCTTCTTCTGCATGTAAAAAGGGAATAAATAAATCAATCAAATTCCGAGAGGCTTCATGAAGTGCTTCTTTAGGAGTTAAACTTCCATTTGTCCATATTTCGATAAAAAGTATCTCTTGTTTTTCATTCCCATTCACATAAGAATGAATACTATGATTCGCATTTCGAACGGGCATGAATACAGCATCTATAGGATAACTACCTTCTTGAAAGTTATTTGGCGTTTTTATACGATATCCACGATTCCTCTCGATTTGTAATTCAATACACAAATTAATTGGTTCTGTTAGGTTAGCTATATGCTGTGTATTATCAACGATTTCTATAGAGGGTGGTAAAATAATGTCTTGAGCAGTTACATATCCAGGACCCTTGACACAAATAGACGCGTTACGAGTTCCATACAGATTACTTCTCAATACAATTTCTTTCAAATTCATTAAAATTTCATGTACAGATTCTTGAATACCTACAAAGGTAGAATATTCGTGTGGTATTTTCTCAGATTTTGCACGTGTAATACATGTTCCTTCGATTTCTCCGAGTAAAGCTCTTCGCATCGCGATGCCTATTGTATCGGCTTGGCCTTTCATAAGTGGGGCCAGAATAAAGCGTCCATAATAAAGACGCTTACTGTCTGCTCTTGATTCAACACATTTCCACTGTAGTGTCCGAGTAGATACTGTTACTTTCTCTCGAACCATAGTAATATTATTTGATCAAATCATTGAATTATTTATTTCTCTTGAAATCTCTTCAATGTTTACACACGTCTTTTTTTGGGAGGCCTACAGCCATTATGTGGCATAGGGGTTACATCCCGTACGAAACTTAATAGTATGCCGCTTCTACGAATAGCTCTTAATGCCGCATCTCTCCCGAGACCCGGGCCCTTTATCATGACTTCTGCTCGTTGCATACCTTGATCCACCACTGTCCGAATAGCATTTCCCGCTGCGGTTTGAGCGGCAAATGGTGTCCCTCTTCTTGTACCCTTGAATCCACAAGTACCGGCAGACGACCAAGAAATTACTCGACCCCGTACATCTGTAACAGTCACAATGGTATTGTTGAAACTTGCTTGAACATGAATAACTCCCTTTGGTATTCTACGCGCATTCTTACGTGAACCAATACGTCTATTTCTACGTGAACCAATTTTTGGTATAGGTTTTGCCATATTTTATCATCTTATAAATATAAGTCAGAGATATATGGATATATCCATTTCATGTCAAAACAGATCCTGGTTTTTTTACTGATTTTTTTGTACATCTGTACATCAGGTCCTTTCTATTTTGGGAGTCCCTTTTGGTTTAAAAAGATTATCCTTGTCTTTGTTTATGTCTCGGGTTGGAACAAATTACTATAATTCGTCCCCGCCTACGTATTAATCGACATTTTTCACAAATTTTACGAACAGAGGCCCTTATTTTCATATTTGTCACTCCCTTTCTTAATTCTGAATCTACTTAAATTGGAAGAAAATAAGTTTCTTAAAATTTCTAACTTCGAATTGTATCCCTACGAAAGAATGTTGAAATCAAAAAACCACCAAATTCTTTGAGTCTTTACTTTTTAATATACTAAATATTAATATACTAAATATACAAATTCTATTTCCTTTAGTTGAATCATAAGAACTTACCAAAATTTTGATTCTATTTACGGGTAGTATATGTATAAAATTACGTTGAACCTTTCCCGAAGCAAAACCCAGAATCGGATTTTCATTATCTAAACGAACTTGAAATATACATACCATTGGGACGTAGTTCAGTAATTAAATCCTCACGAATCCTTTTTTGTTCTTTCATTCCAGGTAAAACGGCTTTGAGGCATCAACTAATCAAAGAGGCATAATATTATATTAGAAACCTACCCTAATTACTCTTTTTTTTCACAAATATGAAAGTTCCGCATATGATTTGGCTATCAGAAAGATTACCATATATAACACAAAATTTCCCCGCCGATTCCTTCTATTCGAGCCTCTCGGTCTGTCATTATCCCTCGAGAAGTAGAAAGAATTACAATTCCCATCCCGCCTAAAATTCTCGGAATTCGTTGATAGTTAGAATAGATTCGTAGGCCGGGCCGGCTGATCCGTTTTAAATTTAAAACAGTTCTATACGGTCCTTTCCTATTTCTCCTATGTCGTAGGGTTAAAACCAAAAAAAAATTACGGCTTTCCTGATGTTTTCTCACGTTTTCAATAAAACCTTCTCGTAAAAGGATTTTAACAATATTTTCAGTGATGTTAGTAGATGGTATTCGAACTGTTCTTTTTTCATTCATGTCAGCATTTCGTATAGAGGTTATTATGTCAGCAATAGTGTCTTTACTCATGATAAACTAAGATTATTGTTGCCCCCGAATTTTGATATAATCAACATGCTCTATTTCTTTTTTTCTGAATTCATAAATATTTATGAATTTTAAAAGGTATATACGTGATATACAAACAATCTACGAATTTAATTTAAATTAATCCATTTCATTCAAATATTATAAAACTATATCACGGCATTCCCTTATAATACTTCAGGTGCTAATGAAACGATTTTAGTGAAATTTAACTGTCTTAATTCCCGGGGGATCGCGCCAAAAATTCGGGTTCCCTTTGGATTTCCTTCTTGATCAATAACAACAGCAGCATTGTCATCATATCGTATTATCATACCGTTGTCGCGTTTGAGTTCTTTACAAGTACGTACAATTACAGCTCGGATCACTTCTGATCTTTCTAGAGGTGTATTTGGTACTGCTTCTTTGATTACAGCAACAATAACGTCACCGATACGAGCATATCGTCGATTACTAGCTCCTATGATTCGAATACACATCAATTCTCGGGCCCCGCTGTTGTCCGCTACATTCAAATGGGTTTGAGGCTGAATCATATCTTTTTTTTTATTGGTTTTGTCTTTTGCAATGTAAAGGGTGAAAAAAAAGAAATATTGTTTGTTCAAAACAAAACAAGAAACCTACAATTGTTTTTTTATCAAAAAAATTCTTTCCTTTTGTTATACATTCCTATCCTATACCGAAAGAATGAATTGAGTTCGTATAGGCATTTTTGATGCCGCTATTGAAATAGCCTTTCTGGCTATATTTTCTGCCACTCCGCTCATTTCATAAAGTATTCTGCCGGGTTTAACAACAGCTACCCAATATTCGGGAGATCCTTTCCCCGAACCCATACGTGTTTCTGTAGGTCTTACTGTAACTGGTTTGTCTGGAAATATACGTACCCAGATTTTTCCGCCGCGGCGTGCATTTCGTGTCATTGCTCGCCGCCCCGCTTCTATTTGTCTAGACGTGATCCAAGCGGGTTCAAGTGCTTGAAGAGCATATCTACCAAAGCAAATACGATTACCTCGATAAGATATTCCTTTCATTCTTCCTCTATGTTGTTTACGGAATCTGGTTCTTTTGGGGTTATAGTTGATGGTTGTTTATCAATTCCACCCATCTCTACTACAGAACCGGACATGAGAATTTCTTCTCATCCAGCTCCTCGCGAATTAAATGATTAAAAATAAAATACATGCTGAATACCGAATCGGGAGATTCTTTGAAATTTCATTTAATAGAATTTTTTTATCTTTTGATTTGGTATATAATATAATTAATCACGTATTCTATTTATAGATAATGTAATTTTATAGATAATGTAATTTAGGTATAATGTTATAATGAATCTTTATTTTATTTTGCTTTTTATTATCATATCGAATTTATTCAAATTTCTAAAAAAAAAATTCGCGGGCGAATATTTACTCTTTCAACATTTAGTTGTAAGATTAGTTTATGACATAATCTTTCAAAAACAAAAAATGAATTCTGGTTCGTTCCGCCATCCTACCCACTGAATCATTAGGATTCCTTTTCAATAGAAACAGGTTCTGTCGTTCCCACCTCCTCTCGAGTAATGATTAGGTCTGAACTCTACAACGGAGCCCCTAATGAAATTTGTTTTTGAGTCAATCTTCTCAGTCTTTCTTTTTTATGAGATGACTCATAGACCGTACATATTGGAATCATATATCGTTGATATTCTTTTTCTATCTTTCTCTCAGCCTTCCATTTATCTGTATACTTTTCTTGCTTTACAACCCATAATCAGATTGGTTTTTCTTTTTTGTTTTTGCAAAAAAAGATTTCAGTTGCTACAACGATATGACTTATATATCATATATATCATATTTTGACTGGCTCTTTCTTTATATCCAGATAATGCGAAGCGATGAGTTGGTTATTAGTTCTATAGTTATTAGTTCGTACTACGGGCTGTTCCATTTTTTTGAATCCTAATCCTACAAAAACCAACGAGTCACACACTAAGCATAGCAATTATACCAAATGATTAATTGGATTTTTATTCAACCTTATAGAATTGTTCATTTTTTTATCACTAAATAGAACTAAATACAAGTCGAGTCAATGCTTATTATTCTTCGTCTACAAATATCCAAATTTTGATACCTAATACCCCGTAGATAGTTCGAACTGCGTAGGAACAATAATCTATTTTGGCTCGAATGGTTTGTAGAGGAACCCTACCTTCTCTGATCCATTCGACACGTGCAATTTCTTTTCCGTCGATACGCCCTGCTATTTGTACTTGAATTCCTTTTGTACCTGCCTGCTCAGTTAATTCAATAGCTTTTTTCATTGCTTTGCGAAATGAAACTCTATTTTTTAATTGCCCGGCTATAAATTCCGCAAGAATATTGGGGTGGCTATAAGGGTTTACAATTTTTGTAATAGCAATGTTGAGTTTTCGGTTTACACAATTGAGTTCTTTTTGTACATTGAACTGTAATTCTTCGATT